TATATATGGGACCGCGATGCATTGCCATTCGAAATAAAGATATTGGTATTGGACTTATCAATCGATTCTTAACCTTTCGAATACACCCAATATCTATTCGAACTCCCTTTACTTGTAGGAGCATATTTTGGATCTGTCGATTCTGTTATGGACGGAGTCCTACTCATGGCGACCTGGTCGAATTGGGGGAAGCTGTAGGTATTATTGCGGGTCAATCTATTGGAGAACCGGGTACTCAACTAACATTAAGAACTTTTCATACTGGCGGAGTATTCACTGGGGGTACTGCAGAACATGTACGAGCCCCCTCTAATGGAAAAATAAAATTTAATGAGGATTTGGTTCATCCCACACGTACACGTCACGGACATCCTGCTTTTCTATGTTATATAGACTTGTATATAACTATCGAGAGTGAAGACATTCTACATAATGTGAATATTCCACCTAAGAGTTTTCTTTTAGTCCAAAATGATCAATATGTAGAATCCGAACAAGTGATTGCTGAGATTCGGGCAGGAACATACACTTTCAATTTTAAAGAGAAGGTTCGAAAACATATTTATTCTGATTCAGAGGGAGAAATGCACTGGAGTACCAATGTGTACCATGCATCTGAATTTACATATGGGAATGTTCATCTCTTACCAAAAACAAGCCATTTATGGATATTAGCAGGAGGGTCGTGCAGATCCAGTTCAGTCCCTTTTTCGATTCACAAAGATCAAGATCAACTGAACATTCATTCACTTTCTGTCGAACGACGATATAGTTCTAACCGCTCAGTAACTAATGAGCAAGTGAAAACGAAACTCTTTCGTTCGGATATTTCTGGTAACAAAGAGGGAAATCTTCCTGTTTATTCCGAATTAAATCAACTCATATATACTGGTCATTGCAATATACTATATCCTGCTATTCTCTATGAGAATTCTAATTTATTGTCAAAGAGGCGAAGCAATAGATTGATCATTCCATTCCAGTCGATTCAAGAACGAAAGAAAGAAAGAATGCTCTATTCAGATTCCGATATCTTGGTTCAAATACCCATAAATGGTATTTTCCGCAGAAATAGTATTCTTGCTTATTTCGATGATCCTCAATACAGAAGAAACAGCTCAGGAATCACTAAATATGGGACTATGGAGGTGCATTCAATCGTCAAAAAAGAGGATTTGGTTGATTATCGAGGGTCAAAAGAAGTTAAGCCAAGATACCAAATGCAAGTAGATCGATTTTTTTTCATTCCCGAGGAAGTACATATTTTGCCCGGATCTTCTTCCATAATGGTGCGGAATAATAGTATCATTGGAGAAGATACATTAATCACTTTAAATAGAAGAAGCCGAGTAGGCGGATTGGTCCGAGTGGAGAGAAAAAAAAAAAGGATTGAACTTCAAATCTTTTCTGGAGATATTTATTTTCCTGGAGAGACAGATCGGATAGTCCGACACAGCAGCATCTTAATACCACCAGGAACGGGAAAAAGAAATTCGAAGGAATCAAAAAATAAATGGAAAAATTGGATTTATGTCCAAGGGATCATAGCGACCAAGACAAAGTATTTTGTTTTGGTTCGACCTGTAGAAACATATGAAATAGCAGACGGTATAAATTTATCAACACTTTTCCCTCACGATCCGTTGCAGGAAAGGGATAACATGAAACTTCGAATTGTCAATTATATCCTTTATGGAAATGGCAAAGCCTTTTTTGGAATTCCTGACACAAGTAGTCAATTAGTTCGAACTTGTTTAGTATTGAATTGGAACCACGCGAAAAAAGGTTCTTCTATCGGGGAGGCCCATGTTTCCTTTGTTCAAGTAAGGACAAATGATCTGATTCGAGATTTTATAAGAATCGACTTAGTCAACTCCCCTCTTTTGTATACCGGAAAAAGGAACGATTCATCAAGTTCATGGTTGATCTATAATACTGGATCAAGTCACACATATATCAATCCGTTTTATTCCAAGGCATGGATTCAACAACCCCTTATCCAAAATCAAGTAACTATTCGTACCTTGTTGAAGAGAAATAACGAATATCAATCTTTGATAATTTTGTCATCATCCAATTGTTTTCAAATGGGGCCATTCAACAGTGTAAAATATCACAATGGAATAAAAGAAGCACTTAAAAGAGACCCCCCCATAGTTTCAGTTAGGAAATTGAAATCATTAGGTTCCTTAGGAACAGCCCTTCCAATTACGAATTTTGACCGTTTACTAACCCATAATCAAATTTTGGTAATGAAATATTTTCACCTTGACAATTTAAAACAGACTTTTGACATAATTCAATATTTTTTAATGGATGAAAATAGAAGGATTTCGAATCCCGATCTATGCAGTAAAAAATTTTTGAATCCATTTTATTTGAATTGGTATTTTATCCATTGTAATTTTTGTGAAGAGAGACCCACAATAATTAATCTTGGGCAGTTTATTTGTGAAAATGCATGTATATCGAAAAACAGACCCCACCTAAAGTCGGGCCAAGTTTTAATTGTTCAAGTTGATTCTATAATAATTAGATCAGCTAAACCCTATTTAGCCACGCCAGGAGCAACTGTTCATGGACATTATGGAGAAATCCTTTCTACGGGGGATACTTTGGTTACATTTATATATGAAAAATCAAGATCTGGTGATATAACGCAGGGTCTTCCAAAAGTGGAACAAGTCTTGGAAGTACGTTCGATTGATTCAATATCGATGAACCTAGAAAAAAGAGTTGAGGGTTGGAACGAGCATATAACAAGAATTCTTGGAATTCCCTGGGGATTCTTGATTGGTGTCGAGCTAACTATAGTTCAAAGTCGTATCTCTTTGGTTAATAAGATACAAAAGGTTTATCGATCCCAGGGTGTGCAGATTCATAATAGGCATATAGAAATTATTGTACGTCAAATAACATCAAAAGTTTTAGTTTCAGAAGACGGAATGTCTAATGTTTTTTCACCCGGAGAACTAATTGGATTGTTGCGAGCGGAACGAACGGGGCGTGCTTTGGACGAAGCAATCTGTTACCGAGCTATTTTATTGGGAATAACAAGAGCATCTCTGAATACTCAAAGTTTCATATCCGAAGCGAGTTTTCAAGAAACCGCTCGAGTCTTAGCAAAAGCTGCTCTACGGGGTCGTATAGATTGGTTGAAGGGCCTAAAAGAAAACGTTGTTTTGGGCAGTATGATACCCGTTGGTACCGGATTCAAAGAATTAGGACATCGTTCAAGGCACCAAAACAACAAAAAGAAAAATTTATTTGAGGGGAAAATGCAAAATATTTTGTTCCACCATAGAGATTTATTTCATTCTTCCATTTCAAAGAATTCCCATGATACATCAGAACAATCATTTTGGGGATTTACTGATTTATAAGAGCGGCTTCAGCACTTTTAACTAGTCTGTAGTTGATCCAGCCATTTAATTTGATATTAAGTATAATAAGTAAGAAAAAGAATCAGGACTACAAATAGAAAGGAATGAATGCCTTGGATTGTGTATCAACGGCCAATCTCCGGTAGAAGTCAAGGTTCCCTCGGAACAATTATTTATTTTATTTCAGGGTACGTCATCTCTTTTTTTTTTTTGAAAAAGAGAGGAAGTGTGGAGAGAAATGACAAAAAGATATTGGAACATCAATTTGGAAGAGATGATGGAAGCGGGAGTTCATTTTGGTCATGGTACTAGAAAGTGGAATCCAAGAATGGCACCTTATATCTCTGCAAAGCGTAAAGGTATTCATATTACAAATCTTACTAGAACTGCTCGTTTTTTATCAGAAGCTTGTGATTTAGTTTTTGATGCAGCAAGTAAGGAAAACCAATTTTTAATTGTTGGGACAAAAAAAAAAGCAGCGGATTCGGTAGCCCGAGCTGCAATAAGGGCTCGATGTCATTATGTTAATAAAAAATGGCTCGGTGGTATGTTAACGAATTGGTCCACGACAGAAACACGACTTCATAAGTTCCGGGATTTAAGAATGGAACAAAAAATGGGGGGGATCAACCGTCTTCCGAAAAGAGATGCAGCTATGTTGAAGAGACAATTATCGCACTTGCAAACATATCTGGGTGGAATTAAATATATGACGGGTTTACCCGATATTGTAATCATCATTGATCAGCAAGAAGAAGATACGGCTCTTCGAGAGTGTATCACTTTGGGAATTCCAACGATTTGTTTAATTGATACAAATTGTGACCCCGATCTTGCAGATATTTCGATTCCAGCGAATGATGACGCTATAGCTTCGATCCGATTAATTCTTAACAAACTAGTATTTGCTATTTGTGAGGGTCGTTCGAGATATATAAGAAAGCCTTGATTAATAAGATTAATAATAAGAGAAAATGGCTTTTGGACTTCCATAGATTTTTAGAATTGCTTGTACGGGTCTGGAATGAAAAAAGAAAAATCAATGGGAATATTATGTGATTTGTTGATATACAAAATATAAAATTAAAAAAGCGATGATTGAATCAAAATAATTCCTTTTCAAGTTCTATTTCTGTCAGAGGGCAATATGAACGTTCTATCATGTTCCATCAACATATTCTATGCTCTATCCGGTGTGGAAGTAGGCCAACATTTGTATTGGCAAATCGGCGGTTTCCAAGTGCATGCCCAGGTACTTATCACTTCTTGGATTGTAATTGTTATCTTATTAGGTTCAACCGCTATCGCTATTCGGAATCCACAAACTATTCCGACTAGCAGTCAGAATTTTTTCGAATACATTCTTGAATTCATTCGAGACGTGACTAAAACTCAGATTGGAGAAGAATACGGTCCTTGGGTTCCCTTTATTGGAACTCTGTTTCTGTTTATTTTTGTTTCGAATTGGTCCGGGGCTCTTTTACCTTGGAAACTGATACAGTTACCTGAAGGGGAGTTAGCTGCACCTACGAATGATATAAATACTACTGTTGCTTTAGCTTTACTCACGTCACTAGCATATTTTTATGCGGGTCTTAGCAAAAAGGGATTGGGTTATTTTGGTAAATACATTCAACCAACTCCAATTCTTTTACCCATTAATATCTTAGAAGATTTCACAAAACCTTTATCACTTAGTTTTCGACTTTTCGGGAATATATTAGCTGATGAATTAGTAGTTGTTGTTCTTGTTTCTTTAGTACCTTCAGTGGTTCCTATACCTGTCATGTTCCTGGGATTATTTACAAGCGGTATTCAAGCTCTGATTTTTGCAACTTTAGCTGCGGCTTATATAGGAGAATCGATGGAGGGCCATCATTGACATGTTTTTGATTTCGAAATAAGCTTTTTTTAGCTTAGATAAAAGCAAAGTAATACTAATATTAGGACATTGTTTGTTTAAAAAAATTGGAATTGCATGAGCTTAAATCAATCAAATACTAAGATTGCTCTGCAATGATTCGATCTAATGAATTCGTCTATTTTTCTAGAAGAATAAAATGATAAAAAAAGGAATAAAAGAGGAAAAAACTCGATTCCTAAAAAATAAGTTGGTAGGAGAGCGAGTGTTGGCCTAGGTATCTCTAATCTAATGATTAGAAGTCAACTCGTGGAACTTTTTCGAAGACAGATTCTAGAATCTGATTATAGGAATAGTAGGTTTACATTATCCAAGGCGGACTTGTATATATGATAATGGATTAGGTATATATGACCTAAGGATAGATCTAATTTGATTTATTTCTATGAATTTAGACGAGGATTTCAATAGAAGTACTTCTATTTCGTCTGTGACTTTGAATTGAATAAGAAACGAAATCAAGAAAGAATAGAAAGAACAATTCGGGACAAAGCAACGGACGAAGTAAAGTTGTGGAACTTCACATCAGAGTTCTGAGTTACTTTGTCTGGATCAATTTTAGTGATGAAATAATTAATTTTGTTCTAATTCATTGGTTGCTTGTATCATTAACCATTTCTTTATTTTGGTGCGAGGAACTTATAATGAATCCACTGGTCTCTGCTGCTTCCGTTATTGCTGCTGGATTAGCCGTCGGACTTGCTTCTATTGGACCTGGAGTTGGTCAGGGTACTGCTGCGGGCCAAGCTGTAGAAGGTATTGCGAGACAACCCGAGGCCGAGGGAAAAATAAGAGGTACTTTATTGCTTAGTCTGGCTTTCATGGAAGCTTTAACAATTTATGGACTAGTTGTAGCATTAGCGCTTTTATTTGCAAATCCCTTTGTTTAATCTAATTCTATAAATCTAACTAAAAAATACATATTTTTTATTCGCCTACCCTTCCCGTCCAAAATTTCACTCCTAGAATTCCTTATTAGTTAAGATAATACCCAATTTCCAGGAAGGACATATTTTGGGGTAGAGGTGTTTGCATATCACCTTACTTTTTCCTTCCCCTTCTTAGCTTAGTCCAATAGAACTCAAATGTTTCAACAAACACCAGTTATTTCCCAAGTAACATAAGTCCGAGTATCTAATTATCATTCGTAGTCGAAATTGCAAAAGTCAAATCTAGTTCTACATAGAATAGATTTTTTACGCTGTTTAGAAAGAAAATACAGGGGGGCGAAGTGATCCAAAAAGAACTCTGTTTGCCTTTTTTATTCTAGGGAGATCATATGAAAAACGTAACCGATTCTGTCGTTTATTTGGGTTACTGGTCATCCGCCGGGAGTTTCGGGTTTAATACCGATATTTTAGCAACAAATCCAATAAATCTAAGTGTAGTGCTTGGTGTATTGATCTTTTTTGGAAAGGGAGTGTGTGCGAGTTGTTTTTTTTCAAAAAAGTGGCTGGATCCGACCAGCTGCACCTTTTTTTGTTATAACTAGAAAAAAGTGCATAATCCCACGAATTACTTCTGAATAACTTAAGAAATCATATGGAAGAACCATAGCATTTCGTTAGTTTTTGGTAAATCTATTTTGATTCTCTATGAACCAATAAAGTAGGTCCAATAGCATGGTTAAAGCGAAAACGTTTGAAATTCGGCGCAGCATGGTACTCTTTCTACCACTATGTTAATACAAGGGTGGTTTTGACTATAATTGGAATTTTTTTTTTTTTTTTCGATATATAACACTCATGTCGATAAACCAATTTGAACCATTTCTTGGAAAAAATGGGTGTTTCACCCACTTTTTATCTAATGCTGACGTGATGGGATGACCTATGTATAAAATAAGGTAAGAAGATTTTTTGGATTAAAAAAAAAGAAACAACTTTGTTGACAATTACATATACATATTTTTTTCTGTGGTTAGAAGAGTCCTCCTAATATTCTGGTCTTGGATTAGCGATCTGGTTCAATATTTTTAGTTTCGAATATGAACAGAAAAAAGAAGATAGGCTCATTTTATTCAACAAAAATATGGGATCATAAATAAGAAAGGGTTGGACTATTTGAGCGTGAGAGCCAAATGAATCGAAAGATTCATGTTTGGTTCGGGAAGGGATCGTGAAAGTTTTGAAATGAATGGAAAGAGAATCTACTTTCATTAAGTGATTTATTAGATAATCGAAAACAGAAAATCTT